TTTATAATAATTTATTATTTAAATAAAATTTATAAAGAATGGTAAAAATAAAATTAAACTTATTATTTTTATTAATAAAATAAAAAAAATAAATATTTATTTATATATATATATATATATATATATAAAATTTTTATATAATTATTAATAATTAATTATTTATTTAATTATTTAATTAATTATTAATATATTAATTATATAATTTTTTTTTTATATTAATATAAATTTAAATAATATTTTATTTTTAATTAATTAATAATAAATTTATATTTATTTTATAATTTAATCGAATATTACAAAAAAAAAAATAAGAGAAATAAATAAAATTTATTAATTTATATTAAATATATAATATAAAAAAAAAAAAAAAAAAATCTATGTAAAAAATAAAAATAATAAATAATAAATAATTATGTTTAAAAAAATTTATTAAAGGTTTATTTTATATATAAATTTTAGTGTTAAGTTTTAATTATTTTAATAATAAAATAATGAATTATGTAGTAAATAAATTTAAAAATTTAAGAAATTAAGATTTAGTAATACAAAAATAAATAACAAATTTTGTGCCAGCAGTTGCGGTTATACAAAAATTTAATTAAATTATTTCAGTATATAAAAAATAAATTTTATTAAAATAAATATTAAATTGTTAAGTGAAATTTTAATTTAATTAAATTTTATTTTTAATTTATGTTTAATAAATTTTATTATAAACTAGGATTAGATACCCTATTATTAAAAATTTAATTATAAATACTAAAATAGTAAATAATTTTTTATTGAAACTTAAATAATATGGCGGTATTTTAGTTCATTTAGAGGAATCTGTTTAATAATTGATAATCCACGAATAAATTTACTTAATTTAAAATTTTATATATCGTTGTTAAAAAAATATTTTTAATAAAAAATAATATTTGAAAATTAAAATTAAAAATTAATTCAGATCAAGATGTAGATTATAATTAAGAATATAATGGATTACAATAAATTTATTTAAATGGATATATTATTGAAAAATAATATTAAAGGTGGATTTAAATGTAATTTTATTTAATTTAATAAAATGATTAAAAATTAAAATATGTACATATTGCCCGTCACTTTCATTTAAAAATTGGAATAAGTCGTAACAAAGTAGAGGTACTGGAAAGTGTTTCTAGAAAGATCAAATTAGAGCTTGAAAAGTTTTTCATTTACATTGAAAAGATATTAATTTTAATTAATTAATTTGAGAGGTAAAAATTAAAAATAAAATAAAATAATAAAAAATTTTTAATATAAAAAGGGGTTAGAGTATTTTTATAGAAAAAATTTTAAATTTTATAGTAAAATAGTATTGAGAAAGAATTTTGAAATAATTGAAAATTAATTAATAGGAAAGTAAATTTAGTTTATTGTATCTTGTGTATCAGAGTTTATTAAATAAATTTATTAGTAAAAATAAATCTCGAATTTAAAAGAGATAATTAATTAAAAAAGTTAATGTTGTATAATTATTTTTAATAATTAATTTGAAATGAAATGTTAATCGTTTTTAAATATATCTAGTTTTTTTAGAAATAAATTTAATTTATAATTTAATTTAAATAAAAATTTTTTAAAAAATATTTATTAAATTAAATTAAATATTTTAAGGGATAAGCTTTAAATTAAAAATTTATATAATAAGAAAAAATATTAAAATTTTTAAAATTTAAATTGTTTAAAAATTTTAATTTTTATAAAAAATTTTAATAAAAATAAAATTTATAAAAAAATTAATATTATATAAAAATAAAATTTTTAATAAAATAAAATTTGAAATAATGATAAAATTAGTATAAAATAAATATAATTTTATAATAAAGGTTATAATTAAATAAAAGGAATTCGGCAAAAATTTATATTCACTTGTTTATCAAAAACATGTCTTTTTGAGAATAATTTAAAGTCTAATCTGCCCACTGATGAAAATTAAAGGGCTGCAGTATATTGACTGTACAAAGGTAGCATAATCATTAGTCTTTTAATTGAAGACTTGTATGAAAGATTTAATGAAATATAAACTGTCTCTTATTTAAAAATAGAATTTAATTATTTAGTTAAAAAGCTAAAATAAATTTAAAAGACGAGAAGACCCTATAGAGTTTTATAATTAAATTATTTAAGATTTTTTATATAATTTATAATTAAAAATAGTTTAATTATTATATTGGGGTGATAAAAAAATTAAAATAACTTTTTTTTTATAATAACATAAATAAGTGAAAAATTGATCCATTAATAATGATTAAAAGAAAAAATTACCTTAGGGATAACAGCGTAATTTTTTTTTTTAGTACAAATAAAAAAAAGAGATTGCGACCTCGATGTTGGATTAAGATAAAATTTAGATGCAAAAGTTTAAAATTTTGATCTGTTCGATCATTAAAATCTTACATGATCTGAGCTCAAACCGGTGTAAGCCAGGTTGGTTTCTATCTTTAGAAAATTAAAATATTTTAGTACGAAAGGATCAAATATTTAAAATAATTTTAATTAAAGAATTTTATTAATAGTAATTAACTATTTTGGCAGAAAAATGTAATGGTTTTAGAAATCATAAATATATAATTTATTATATATATAGTATATGTTAATAATTGATTTATTAAATATATTAATTGGGGGTTTAATTTTAGTAATTGGGGTTTTAATTGGTGTTGCTTTTTTAACTTTATTAGAGCGAAAAGTTTTAGGTTATATTCAAATTCGAAAAGGTCCGAATAAAATAGGATTTTTAGGATTAATACAACCTTTTTCTGATGCAATTAAATTATTTACTAAAGAACAAGTATACTTAAATTATTCAAATTATATTTCATATTATATTTCTCCTATTTTAAGTTTCATAATGAGTTTAATTATTTGAATAGTAATTCCTTATTATTTTAATATAATTATATTTAATTTAGGAATTTTATTTATTTTAAGTTGTTTAAGAGTAGGAGTTTATATATTAATAGTATCTGGTTGATCGTCTAATTCTAATTATTCATTATTAGGAGGATTGCGGGCTATTGCTCAGACAATTTCTTATGAAGTAAGATTAGCATTAATTTTAATATCAAGAGTTATTTTAATTATAGATTTAAATTTAATTAAATATCATTATTATCAAAATATTATTTGATTTTTTTTTTTAATAATTCCTTTAAGAATATGTTTTTTATCTTCAATAATGGCGGAAACAAATCGAACACCTTTTGATTTTGCTGAAGGGGAAAGAGAATTAGTTTCTGGATTTAATATTGAGTATAGAAGAGGAGGATTTGCTTTAATTTTTTTAGCTGAGTATTCTAGAATTTTATTTATAAGAATATTATTTGTAATTATTTATTTGGGAGGTTTTGAATTAAATTTATTTTTTTATTTAAAGTTGGTAATAATTTCTTTTTTTTTTATTTGAGTTCGAGGAACATTACCTCGTTATCGTTATGATAAATTGATATATTTATGTTGAAAAAGATATTTACCTGTATCTTTAAATTATTTATTATTTTTTTTAGGATTAAAAATATTAATTTTATTTTAATTATAAAATAAATTTAGTATAAATTAATAGAATAATTATTCTTTCTTAAGTTTTCAAAACAAATGCTTAAAACAAGCTCATTAATTAATAATTTTTAAAAATTAAATTATCTCAAAATTTAATTAATATAGGGTTTATAATAAAATAAGAAAAATATATAACAGTTAGTAATTGTCCTGTAAAAATATAAGGTATTTCTACAGGGCGTGCTCCAATTCATGTTAATAAAAAAATAATTGAGATTATAGATCAGAATAATATTTGATTAATAGGATAAAATTGAATACCTTGTATTTTATTATTTCTAGTAAATGGAAGAATTATTAAAATTAAAATTGATATTACTAAAGCAATAACTCCTCCAAGTTTATTAGGAATTGATCGTAAAATAGCATAAGCAAATAAAAAATATCATTCAGGTTGAATATGAATTGGGGTAACTAAAGGATTAGCTGGGATAAAATTATCAGGATCTCCTAATAAATATGGATTAATTAAAGTTAATAAAATTAATAAAGTAATTATAATGATAAATCCAATTAAATCTTTGAAAGTAAAAAATGGATGAAAAGGAATTTTATCTAAATTTCTATTAATTCCTAAAGGATTATTAGAACCGGTTTGATGTAAAAATAATAAATGAATTATTGTTAATATTATAATAATAAAAGGTAATAAAAAATGAAATGTATAAAATCGAGTAAGTGTAGCATTATCTACTGCAAATCCTCCTCAAATTCAATTAACTAATATAGTTCCAAGATAAGGAATTGCTGATAATAAATTAGTAATTACAGTTGCTCCTCAAAAAGATATTTGTCCTCAAGGTAAAACATATCCTATAAAAGCAGTTGCTATTAATATGAATAAAATAATTACTCCAATTATTCAAGTATATTTAAAATTATATGATCCATAATAAATTCCTCGTCCAATATGAATATAAATACAAATAAAAAAAAAAGATGCTCCATTAGCATGTAAAGTTCGAATTAATCAACCATAATTTACATTTCGACAAATATAATTAACACTATTAAAAGCTATTTCAATATTAGCGGTATAATATATAGTTAAAAATAAACCAGTAATAATTTGTGTTATTAAACATAAAGCTAATAATGAACCAAAATTTCATATAGAAGAAATATTAGAAGGAGAAGGTAAATTAATTAAAGAATTATCAATAATTTTATAAATTGGATGTAATTTTTTTATAGGTTTAAAATTTATCATTAGTTAAAAAGTTGATCGTAAAGGTCCAAAAAAAATATTTGTAATTTTTACTACTACAACTAAAGTAATAAATAAATAGATAATTAATATTAATATTAAATAATAAGTATTATTATTATATAATTTAGTTAAATTAATTTTATTTTCAAAATTAAAAAATAAATATTGATAGGAAAAATTTATTATTTCATCATTAAATCTAAAATTTAATCAATTTAAGTTATTTTTTAATAAATATCTGAAAAATAATAAAAAAAAAATTATAGGAAAAAATATAATAAAATTGTAAGTTTTAAATATTTCATTTGAGGCAATTCTTGAAACATAAATAAATAAAATTAAAAGTCCTCCTAAGAAAATTAAAAATAAAATATATGAAAATCAATAAGTATTAATTATTAATCCTAATAATAAGCATAAAAATAAAGTTTGTAGTAAAATTAAAAATCCTATAGATAAAGGATGTTCAATAAATAATATAACAATTGAAAAAGAAATTAATAATAAAGATAAAAATATTTTTGTTATATCAAAGAATAGTTTAATAAAATAATAATTTTGGAGATTATAGATAAAGAATTTCTTTTTCTTTGAAGTTTTTAAAGAAAATTCTTATTTTTGATTTACAAGACCAATGTTTTTAATAAACTATAAAAACAAATGATAATAAATATATATTTAATTATTTTAGTAATATATATAATTGGGAATATAATTTTTGTTTCAAAACATAAACATTTATTAATTGTATTATTAAGATTAGAATTTCTTGTTTTAAGACTTTTTTTTTTAATAATAATTTATTTAATAATAATTAATTATAATATATATATATTAATAGTTTTTTTAGTTTTTTCAGTTTGTGAAGGAGCTTTAGGTTTATCAATTTTGATTTCAATAATTCGTACACATGGAAATGATTATTTTCAAAGATTTAATTTAATTTAATGTTAAAATTTTTAATAATATTTTTATTTATAATTCCTTTATGTTTTTTAAAAAATATATTTTGAATGGTTTGTTTTTTATTTATATTAATAACATTTATATTTATAAATATTACAGTTAATATTGAAAATTTTTGTAATTTAAGATATATAATAGGTTGTGATATAATTTCTTTTGGTTTAATTTTATTAAGAATTTGAATTAGAGCTTTAATAATTATAGCAAGAGAAAGTTTATTAAAATTTAATTTTTTTATATGTTTTTTNNTAATAAATGTTATTATATTAATAATAATATTATTTTTAACTTTTAGAATAATAAATTTATTTTTATTTTATTTATTTTTTGAAGGTAGATTAATTCCTACTTTAATTTTAATTATTGGTTGAGGGTACCAACCAGAACGAATTCAAGCTGGAATATATTTATTGTTTTATACTTTATTTGCTTCTTTACCTTTATTAATAGGAATTTTTTTTATTTATAATAATATAAATAATATAACTATTTATTTCTTAAAATTTTATAATTATGAAATAATTTATTTATATATTTCAATAATTTTAGCTTTTTTAGTTAAAATACCAATATATTTTGTTCATTTATGATTACCAAAAGCTCATGTTGAAGCTCCAATTTCTGGTTCAATAATTTTAGCTGCTATTATATTAAAATTAGGAGGTTATGGTTTAATACGGGTTATAATTATTTTACAAAAAATTGGATTAAAAATAAATTTTATTATGGTAGTAATTAGATTAATTGGAGGTTTATTTATTAGATTAAAATGTTTTTGTCAAGTAGACATAAAGTCATTAATTGCTTATTCATCTGTTGCTCATATAAGATTAGTAATTGGGGGAATTATAACAATAAATTATTGAGGAATTTTAGGGGCTTATATTATAATAATAGGACATGGATTATGTTCTTCTGGAATATTTTGTTTATCAAATATTAATTATGAACGATTAAATAGACGAAGATTATTTTTAAATAAAGGATTAATAAATTTCATACCTTCAATAAGATTATGATGATTCTTATTATTATCTTCAAATATAGCTGCTCCTCCTTCATTAAATTTAATAGGAGAAATTAGATTAATTAATAGATTAGTTAGATGATCTTGAATAACTATAGTAACATTAATTTTTATTTCTTTTTTTAGAGCTGGCTATAGATTATATTTATATTCTTATGTTCAACATGGAAAATATAGATTAGGTTTATATAGATTTTATAGTGGAGTATCACGAGAATATTTAATGTTAATTTTACATTGATTACCTTTAAATATATTAGTATTAAAAATTGATTATATTATAATTTGATTTTATTTAAATAATTTAAAAAAAATATTGATTTGTGGAATCAAAAATATGAAATAATCATTTTAAATTATTCAAAAATTTTCTATTTGTTTTATTAGATTTTTTTTTTTATTTTTTTTTATATTAATAAATTTTTTTTTTACTATTTATTTTATTATAAATAATTTAACATTAATAATTGAATGAGAAATTATTTCTTTTAATTCTATAAATATTGTTATATCAATTTTATTGGATTGAATATCTTTATTATTTATAATATTTGTATTGTTAATTTCTTCTTCTGTAATTTATTATAGAAAAAGTTATATGAGTTCTGAAATTAATTTAAATCGTTTTATTATTTTAGTTATTTTATTTATTTTATCTATAATTTTATTAATTATTAGACCTAATATTATTAGAATTTTTTTAGGTTGAGATGGATTAGGATTAATTTCTTATTGTTTAGTAATTTATTATCAAAATTTAAAATCTTATAATGCAGGTATATTAACAGCTTTATCAAATCGAATTGGGGATGTAATGATTTTAATAGTTATTTCATGAATAGTAAATTATGGAAGATGAAATTATATTTTTTATTTAAATTTTATAAGAAATGATTTATCTATAGAATTAGTTTCAATTTTAATTATTTTAGCTGCAATAACTAAAAGAGCTCAAATTCCTTTTAGTTCGTGATTGCCAGCTGCTATGGCTGCTCCTACACCTGTTTCTGCCTTAGTTCATTCTTCAACTTTAGTTACTGCTGGTATTTATTTATTAATTCGATTTAATATATTATTATTAAATATATATATATTAAAAATTTTATTATTATTATCTGGATTGACTATATTAATAGCTGGAATTTGTGCAAATTATGAATATGATTTGAAAAAAATTATTGCTTTATCAACTTTAAGACAATTAGGATTAATAATAAGAATTTTAAGAATAGGTTATAGAGATTTAGCTTTTTTTCATTTATTAACTCATGCTATATTTAAAGCTTTATTATTTATATGTGCAGGTATAGTAATTCATATAATAAGAGATAATCAAGATATTCGAGTAATGGGAGGAATTTCAATATATATCCCTATAACATCTTTATGTTTAAATATTTCAAATATAGCTTTATGTGGGATTCCTTTTTTAGCTGGATTTTATTCAAAGGATTTGATTTTAGAAATAGTTATAATAAGAAATTTAAATTTAATAATTTTTTATTTATATTATTTTTCTACTGGATTAACAATATTTTATACTATACGTTTATTAATATATTTAATAATTAATGATTTTAATTTAATAAGAATTTATAATTTATATGAGGAAGATTATATTATATTAAAAAGAATAATATTATTATTATTTATAAGATTAGTTTCAGGAAGAATATTAAGTTGAATAATTTTTTATTATCCTTATATAATTTATATATCTTTTAATATAAAATTAATAGTATTATATGTTAGAATAATAGGAGGATTAATAGGTTGATTAATTAGAAATATGAGAATTTATTCAACAAATAAATTTTTAATGAGTTATAATTTAAGAATATTTTTTACTTTAATATGATTTATACCTAGATTGTCAGTTTATAGTTTAAATTATTATGTTTTAAGTTTTGGGAAAAAATTATATAAAAATATGGATATAGGATGAAGAGAAATTTTTACAGGTAATAGTGTATTTAATATAGTAAAAAATTATAGTTTAATCTCTAGATTTTATCAAATAAATAATTTTAAAATTTATTTATTTAGATTTATTTTATGAATATTATTAAATATTATAATAATATTTGTTTATTTAAATAGCTTAAATTAGAGCATAATATTGAAGATATTAAAGTGATTAATAAATCTTTAAATAAATATTTATAAATATAAATATATTATTTTTACAATGAAAATGTAATGTTTTAAATAAACTATATAAATAAAAAATAAATAAGAAATATTAATGGAATTAACCACTAAAATTAAGTTAGAAGCTTAATATAAAATATTTCTAATTGGAATATTAATTCAATAATATCATTAACAGTGATATACCTCTTTTTGGTTTCAATTAATAATTAAATAAGGAGATAGAAAATCTCATTCTTTTAAGTCGAAATTAAATGCAAATATTGCTTCTTATTTAAGATAAATTGATAATCAATATTTTTTGAATGCAAATCAAAAGTTTTAAAATAAACTATAATCCTAATTAGATCAATTTAATATATTTTGATTTCATTCATGATATAAACCAATTAATAATATTAAAATAAAAAATAAATTGATTTTTCATCAATTAATTATATTTACTATTTTAAATGTAAAAATTAAAGGAAAAATTAATGCAATTTCAACATCAAAAATTAAAAAAATTATTGCGATTAAAAAAAAATGAAGGGAAAATGGAATACGTGCAATTGATTTTGGATCAAATCCACATTCAAATGGTGAGCATTTTTCTCGATCTCTTAATGATTTTTTTGAAATAATAAATGAAATAAAAATAAAAATTGTTGAAATAATAAATATAATTAAACATATAATTAATATAAAAATAATTATTTATATTAATAATAATTAAACTTTTTGATTGGAAGTCAAATATACTAAATATATTATATAAATAATTAATTACCTCATCAATAAATTGAAATATAAAGGAATAATCATACAACATCTACAAAATGTCAATATCATGCTGCAGCTTCAAATCCAAAATGATGATTTTTTGAAAAGTGATTATTAATATGGCGAATTAAGCATGTTAATAAAAAAATAGTACCAATAATAACATGAATACCATGAAAACCTGTAGCTATAAAAAAGGTTGATCCATAAATTCTATCTGCGATAGAAAATGGTGCTTCAAAATATTCATAAGCTTGTAAAATTGTAAAATAAATTCCTAAAAGAACAGTAAAAAATAAACCTTGAGAAGTTTGAGTGAAATTATTTTGTATTAAAGCATGATGGGCTCAGGTTACTGTAATACCTGATGAAATTAAAATAATTGTATTAAGTAAAGGAATTTGAAAAGGATTAAAAGGTACAATTATTAAAGGAGGTCATATGGCTCCAATTTCAATATTAGGGGATAATCTTCTATGGAAAAATGCTCAAAAAAAAGAAATAAAAAAAAAAATTTCTGAGATAATAAATAAGATTATCCCTCATCGAAGACCATTAGATACTAATAAAGTATGTTTACCTTGATAAGTACCTTCTCGACAAATATCTCGTCATCATTGATATATTGTTAATAATACAATTACATAACCTAAAATTAATAAATTTAAGTTAAAATTATGGAATCATTTAGTTAAACCTGTAACTAAAGTTATAACACCAATTGCTCCAGTTAATGGTCAAGGTCTATAATCTACTAAATGATAAGGATGATTATGATTTAAAGACATTAGTTTACTTCTCTAGAATATAAAGTTCTAAGAACAGTAATTACATAAGATTGAATAATTGCAACTGCTGATTCTAAAATTAGTAATATAATTTGTATGATAATTAAAAATACTAAAAAATAAATAGGAATATTATTTCCTATATTTCTTAATAAAGTTAAAAGTAAATGTCCTGCAATTATATTTGCTGTTAATCGAATAGCTAAAGTTCCTGGACGAATAATATTTCTAATTGTTTCAATTAATACTATAAAAGGTATAAGAATTGATGGAGTTCCTTGTGGAATTATATGAATAAATATGTGTTTGGTATTATTAATTCATCCATAAATTATAAAAGTTAATCAAAATGTTAAAGAAATAGTTAATGATAAATTTAAATGTCTAGTTCTTGTAAAAATATAAGGAAATAATCCTAAAAAATTATTAAATAAAATGAAAAAGAATAATGTAATAAAAATTAAAGTATTTCCTTTAAATATATTATTTCCTAATAAAATTTTAAATTCATTATGAAGTTTATTAGAAATAAAATTTCATAATAAATAATAACGATTAGGTAATAATCAAAAAGAATAAGGAATAAAAAAAAAACATAAAAATGTTCTTAATCAATTTAATGATAAATTAAAAATATTAGTAGAAGGATCAAAAATTGAAAATAAATTAGTTATCATTTTCAATTAAAAGATTTTTTTTTAAAAATTGAAGAAATTTTATTAGAATTATATTTAATATAAAAAGTAAAATAATTTATGATATTAAATATAATAAATAAAATAATAAAAATAAAAAGAGATAATAATCAATTAATTGGTATTATTTGAGGAATAAAAGAATATTACATAAGTAATAATTTAAATTTGACATATTTATGTTATAAATTAACTAATTCTTTCATTAGAAGTAAATGCTAATTTACTATAATATGGTTTAAGAGACCATTACTTGCTTTCAGTCATCTAATGAATAATTATTAATTCATTTAATGAAGTTGTTAATTGAAATTCTTTCAATTACAATTGGTATAAAACTATGATTAGCTCCACAAATTTCTGAACATTGACCAAAAAAGATTCCTGGTCGATTAATAAAAAATCTTATTTGATTTAGACGACCAGGATTAGCATCAATTTTAATACCTAAAGCTGGAATTGTTCAGGAATGAATAACATCTGTTGCTGTAGCTAAAATTCGAATTTGATTATTTATAGGTAAAATAATTCGATTATCAACATCTAATAAACGAAAATTATTAATATTTTCAGGTTGAATTATATATGAATCAAATTCAATATTTGAAAAATCAGAATATTCGTAACTTCAATATCATTGATGTCCAATTGATTTAATAGTAATTAAAGGATTATTTAATTCATCTAATAAATAAAGTAATCGAAGAGAAGGTAATGCAATAAAAATTAAAGTAAAAGCTGGTAAAATTGTTCAAATTAATTCAATTATTTGTCCTTCAATTAAAAATCGATTTGTATATTTATTAAAAAATAAATTTACTATTAAATATGAAATTAAAATAGTAATTATAATTAAAATGATTAAAGTATGATCATGAAAAAAAATAATTTGTTCTATTAATGGTGATGCTCTATTTTGAAAATTAAAATTTGATCATGTTGCCATTTCTAAAAAAAGGATAATCCTTTATAAATGGGGTTTAAATCCATTACATATAATCTGTCATATTAGAAATTACTTAAAATAGGAAGCTCATTATATGAATGTTCAGCTGGAGGTGTATTTTGGTATCATTCAATAGATGATGGTATATTTATAGGAAATAAAATAATACGTTGATTAATTATTGATTCTCAAATAATTATTATTATTATTATTATAGATAATAAAGAAATATATGATCCAATAGATGAAATAATATTTCAAGATATATAACTATCAGGATAATCTGAATATCGTCGAGGTATACCAGCTAATCCTAGGAAATGTTGAGGGAAGAAAGTTAAATTTACACCTAAAAATATAGTAATAAATTGAATTTTTAATAAATAAGGATTTAAAGTTAATCCTGTGAATAAAGGATATCAATGAATAAATCCTCCTATAATAGCAAATACTGCTCCTATTGATAATACATAATGAAAATGAGCTACTACATAATAAGTATCATGAAGAGTAATGTCAATGGAAGAATTAGCTAAAATTACTCCTGTTAGTCCTCCAACAGTAAATAAAAATACAAATCCAAGACTTCATAAGATTGAAGGTCTATAATTAATTTGTGCTCCATGTATTGTGGCTAATCAACTAAAAATTTTAATTCCTGTAGGAACTGCAATAATTATAGTAGCGGAAGTGAAATAAGCTCGTGTATCAATATCTATTCCTACTGTAAATATATGATGAGCTCAAACAATAAATCCTAAAAGTCCAATTGCTATTATAGCATAAATTATTCCTAATGAACCAAAAGTTTCTTTTTTCCCTCTTTCTTGAGAAATAATATGAGAAATTATTCCAAATCCTGGAAGAATTAAAATATAAACTTCAGGGTGACCAAAAAATCAAAATAAATGTTGATATAAAATTGGATCTCCTCCTCCTGCAGGGTCAAAAAAAGAAGTATTTAAATTTCGATCAGTAAGAAGTATAGTAATAGCTCCTGCTAATACAGGTAAAGAAAGAAGTAATAATAATGCAGTAATTCCAACAGCTCAAACAAATAAAGGTAATTGATCAAAAGATATATTATTAATTCGTATATTAATAATTGTAGTAATAAAATTAATAGCTCCTAAAATAGAAGAAATACCTGCAAGATGAAGAGAAAAAATTGCTAAATCTACTGATGATCCACCGTGAGCAATATTAGAAGATAAGGGAGGATAAACAGTTCATCCAGTTCCTGCTCCATTTTCAACAATACTACTAGAAATTAATAAAATTAAAGAAGGAGGTAATAATCAAAAACTTATATTATTTATACGAGGAAAAGCTATATCAGGAGCTCCTAATATAAGGGGAACTAATCAATTTCCAAATCCTCCAATTATAATTGGTATAACTATAAAAAAAATTATAATAAAAGCATGAGCTGTAACAATAGTGTTATAAATTTGATCATCCCCAATTAATGATCCTGGAGTACCTAATTCAGTTCGAATTAATAATCTTAGAGATGTTCCTACTATACCTGCTCAAATTCCAAAAATAAAATATAAAGTTCCAATATCTTTATGATTTGTAGAAAAAAGTCATTTTCGCTAATAAAATGGCTGAGTTATAAGCGATAAATTGTAAATTTATTAACAAGAAATTATCTTTTTTATTAAAGCTTTATATTCAAAAAATGATATAAAATTGCAAATTTTAAGGTGAAAATATTTTTCTAAGGCTTAAAGAAATTTTCTTTATAAATAATTTTGAAGATTATTAGTTTAATTTAACTTAAAACCTTAGACGATAATAAAAGTTCTAAGAATTATTCCTAATAAAGAAATTAATCTAAAAAAATTAATTATATAAAAATATTTATTTTTAATATTAATTTTAAATCATTTAAATTTAAAAGAATAAAATAAAAGTGAAGAATAAATAATTCGAATATAAATAAAAATTATAATTAAACTTGTTATTACAAAAAAAAAAGAAATAATAAATAAATTATTTATTATTAAAAAATTAATTACAATTCACTTAGATAAAAATCCTAAAAAAGGTGGTAATCCTCCTAAAGATAAAAAATTAATTATAATAGAAATTTTAATAAAAAAATTCAAATTATAATTAAATATTTGATTAATAAAAAAAATATTAATTATATAAAAAATATAACATATAATTATAGTTAAAAAGGAATATATACAAAAAAATAATAATCAAATAGTTTCACTAATTAATAAAGCAGATAATATTCATCCTAAGTTATTAATTGAAGAAAATGCTATTAATTTTCGAATTGAATTTTGATTAAATCTTCCAATTATTCCAATAATTGAATTTAAAATTATAATAAATATAATAAAATTAATATTAAAATAATATGATAATAAAATTATAGGAGAAATTTTTTGTCATGTTATTAAAATAAAACAATTTAATCAAGATAATCCTTCTGTAATATTAGGAAATCAAAAATGAAATGGGGCTGAACCTATTTTTATTAATAAGGAAGAATTAATTAAAATTGAAAAATCATAAAAATTAAAAATTGATATTTTTATTAAAATTAAAAATAAAAAATTAATAGATGCAATTGATTGAGTAAGAAAATATTTTAATGAAGCTTCAGAATTTATTAAATTATTGGGGTTAGAGATTAGAGGAATAAAGCTTAATAAATTAATTTCTAGTCCAATTCAGCATCCTAATCAAGAATTAGAAGAAATTGAAATTATAGTTCTAAAAAATAAAATAAATAAAAAAAATATTTTATTAGAATTAATTAAAAATAAAATTTAAAATAAGAATTAATTCTAAAAATGAAATTTAAGTTCATATATATATATATATATATATATTATATTTTAGTGTAAGATGCACAATAATTTTTGATATTATTAGGTATAGTTTAATTCTATAAAATATAATAAAGGTAAAATTTTACATAATTTATCCTATCAGAATAATCCTTTTTTCAGGCACTTTATTAATTTATATTTTAAAAAAAAGGGATTTCCTTTATATTTGGGGTATGAACCCAAAAGCTTATATTAGCTTATTTTTAA